TCAAGAACGTAATAGGACGTCTTCGATTGGTTCATAGCGACAATCGAAGATGGTAAGATTGAGATCAAATAAAAGGGAAAAATCGAAAAGAAATAAAATAGGAGTATGCGATAGATAATGATCTAGCTTGATTCTATATTTTTATACTTTTGAATTAATGAAATGAAGGGCGACAAAAGAAAGAATAGGTCTTATTATTCTGACATATTATTAACATTCCTTTGATACTTTTGAGACTTCAAGGGCTGTCTCTGCCTATTTTGCTTGTACTTAATGTTTTCCGATTATACTAGAGATCTTTTAGTATAATCATTAGAACTTGGTCTAATTGGATTTATTGGATTTTTTCATCAATGGTGTTGGATCAGAACCCCCTTTTGACTCTGCGCTGGTAATTCTACTATTATTAGTAAACAATAATTGAATAATTCCTTCATAGAGATCGAGGACATAATTCACATGGATATAGTAAGTCTCGCTTGGGCTGCTTTAATGGTAGTCTTTACATTTTCCCTTTCACTCGTAGTATGGGGAAGAAGTGGACTCTAGAAGTACTACTAATTGAGTTTAGGAATCAAACTGTATCAATTTTTTTTATAGATCGTTCTGCAAAGACTTTTTTTTTTAATTCACTATTTCAATTTAAAAATTGAATTTCAAAAAATTTTCATTTCGAAGTTATATGTATTGGATTCTAGTGGAGTAATGTATTCTATAAATAACATATGAACTCTTTCAATCAAACAAATATTTCAATTATTCCTATGTTCGTATTTCGAAAGTACTCCAAATGGTATGAAATCTTTTCCAATCGAATTCTTCATAAATTTTCTATATCGACAATGAGTAAGAGTAAGAACGAAAGCCTTTTATATACTTTACTTTTTTTTTTACTTTTTATTTGTTATTTTTTTCCGTCTTTCCTCTTCAAAGAGAAAAGAGTTCTGTTATTACATTACGTGGATACACTTTTTTACGGGAAACAACATAGACATAGTGGTTGTACAAGGAGATACTACACATAAGAAAATATTGTCTTGGGCAAGTCACATATTGCGCATTTACCATTTGTTTTATTATTTTAAAAATTTTATTTATGCTGGTCTTTTTTTCATTTCATATAATGGTTGAAAGGTTAAAATTGGTGAGGTTTATTAATCCTTTTCGAAATCCGAAGAAGTTCCCATGGAACCTCTGGATACTCTGTCAACTGGTTAATCAATTACTTCTTTGTTGGAATGCTAACAAGAAGATGACTTGATTTTCTTTTATTATACCCATACCTCTTTTTCTTTCATTGATTTGATTCTTTTTTTCAATGGATATCGGAATTCATATTAAAAAAGATAAGAAATCTAGGAATTAGAATCGTAAGAGTAAGAGCTGTCTTTCGATTATTTCAAATTGATTGGAATCAACACAAATCAAATAGAAATAGATGAAGCAAAGAAATAGGATTGGGACATGACACTATGTACATTCTATATGGAATTTATATCTATATAATGTCAATTGATATATATTAAATTAACCTGTATCGTCATACAGCAAACTTTATACAGTACAGTACAATAATAATACTAGTATGGTAGAAAAATCGTTTTCTACCATACTATCCAGTATCTCATAGAATACTGCTGATTCTAGTTCGATGATTTCATTTAAAACGTGAAATTTGAATCCTTTTTATTTTATTTCTTCTCTTCAATCATTGATAAAAACTAAAAAGTCACAAGTTTAATTTAAATTAATCACTTTGACTTACTGTTTTTACGTATATTATAAGTAAAAAAGCAGTAGGAATTAGAATGAACAGTGCAGTAGCAATAAATGCGAGAATATTTACTTCCATAATTTCATCCTTTCGTTTTTCTTTAATTCGCAATAACTCGGGATTTAATCCCATAGAGATAATAAATCTTTTGTCTATAAATTCAATGAGATGAATTACATCGAGATATAATCGAATCGGATCAATATCATGAATAACAATATCTGACAAATTGATTCATCGTCAAGAATTGAATAATATAACATAGGAAGATCTTTTATCCATATCGAATTCCAAAGTCAATTTTGATACAATCAAAAACCCCACTTTGATTTATATTTTTCATTCTTTTCCACCCTTTCCTATAAACTAGCGCCCTCCTTGTACAATCATTTGATGAAGTATCATCTAACCGCTTTTACACTTATCTTTGGTTCCAAACAAAGCCAAACAATAGAAATTTAAAAAATAAAAAGATAAAAAGAAAAGGGATTCCTGTTGGCAATGAAATTCTACTCTTTGTACTTTCTTTCACAGAACAGAAAAATGGAAGATGAATTGCTGTATTTTTTTATTGGATTTGGATCCATCGGGACTGACGGGGCTCGAACCCGCAGCTTCCGCCTTGACAGGGCGGTGCTCTGACCAATTGAACTACAATCCCAAGGAAATAACATAATAAAATAAGGTGTACAGTATACATATTCTTATGTTTTTATTCAAATACTT